GTCATTATGTATTGAACAGAGGAAAAAGCCTCTGTAACGGTTGGACGATAGTAAAAAGTCATAGCAAAACCCGTAGCTACTTGTACTAAAAAACAAGTAAGTGTGATCCCCCCTAGACAATAAAATATGTTGACATGAGGGGGAACATATTTACTAGTTATATCATCTGCAATCGCCTGAATCTCGAGACGTTCCTCGAACCAATCATATACTTTATTGAGATAGGTAACCCACCAAAACGAGACTCCCCCTCTGAGAACCGTATATGAGAATTTCGTCTCGTACGGCTCAAGCAGAAACAACACAAACAAATCAAATACTTATTTTAACGGCTATGTATATGTAATAGAAAGTTCAAATTAGCCACTTGATTCGATTTGCCCCGAAGATACGAAATAGCAAAAATACGGAATCTCTTCTTTGTGATGATAATGCCAAATATCAAGTTGGCTCCGCCGCCCCTTCTTTTTTTCTTTATGTTAATTGTTAAAGGCCTCTTGAATCTTCTCTTTCCTATTCTTTTTTTTTTTTTTTTATTTGATTTGTTGTTTTTTGTGTGTAATAATGCGGATTGACTCTTATTTTACTAGTTTTTTAATAGGAATTCGCTTGTTGAGACCCTGTGAATAAATTGAAAGAAACCTCAGATTCATACTAGAACCACGATGATTTAATAAAATAAAGCCCAAGCTAAAGGCAAAGGTTCTCTGAGTAAGAACCATTTGATCATCACTTATTTAATGAATGGATGTAATTAATGACTCAACAAAATCTAAAGCAATGGGTGTCCTTCGACCAAAATGGATCTGAAGGAAAAAAATCGTTTGAGTTAGAAAATACCTATTTGAATTTTATTTTTGAGTCCGGTCACGAGGTCTGACTGAATAGTAGGTATGAATCATAGTTCAAATATTTCTTTTATTAATCTATTCTAGATATTCATATTCTGTGCTCCAGATACTAGAATAAATATCTGACGAAGTAGAATCATCTTGATAAAGATGACAGACCCATTCTCTGTATTATCAATAGGATCAATTATCACAAGTCACACACTCATATTCCGGAAATACCGAAACAAAAAAATTCCACGGTCGAACTACCAGAATGGTCTAGAAATCTGAATGAACCTAATTCATTGAAATTCCATCCAGCAAAACGGAAGAATTATAAATTTCCAAAATGATAGATAGGAATATCGCAAATAGAGCCATTGCGACTCCCATAAGTGGTGTAGTCCCCCAGCCCGGAGCTACTTTACCATATTCCGAATTCAATGGTTTCAATAAATCTCCTACAGTAGTTCGTCTTGGCCTAGGTCTAGAACTATCCTCAACGGTTTGTGTAGCCATAAATATTATTTAATGATTGGTTAAGATCTGTTGACTTTGTATACCATTTCGTTGTAGTTGTAAATAAACGATCTTATCGTAGATCCATTGTTATCTTGAAATTATCTAGAAATGGAAACAGCAACCCTAGTCGCCATCTCCATATCCGGTTTACTTGTAAGCTTTACTGGGTACGCCTTATATACTGCTTTTGGGCAACCCTCTCAACAATTAAGAGATCCATTTGAAGAACACGGGGACTAGTTGAAGTAATGAGCCTCCCTATAGGGAGGCTCATTACTTCAACTTGAGATAATGAAAAATCATTTCATTTTTTTAGTCGGAACCTTAGGCGGTTCTCGAAAAAAGATAGCGAAAAAAATTATCCCTAAAGTCGAGACTAAGAGGAATGTATAAACCAATGCTTCCATAGATTCGATCGCGGTTTACAATTATAGCTTCCACACCTATTAATTTTGGATCATTTACCATAGAAAGAAAGGGAAAGAGTGAAAGAAAAGATGGTGATTTAATCAAGTCAAGATTTATCCGGTACTCTATGTGATAATGTCATAAAATAAAAAAAAAAAAAATAGAGGCGAAAGATACCAGAATAATATTGTCTCAGACTACTTGTCTCTTTGTAGTTGGATCTCCAAGTTTTTGGAATGCTCCAAATTCCACTTGAGCATCCAAATCCGGATCAATACCAGCAAAAACATCTCTGAACAAAGTTCTAGCGCCATGCCAAATGTGCCCGAAAAAGAAGAGCAAAGCAAACGTGGCATGCCCAAAAGTGAACCAACCCCTTGGACTGCTCCTAAAAACACCATCCGATTTCAAAGTAGCCCGGTCTAATTCAAAAATTTCACCTAATTGGGCACGTCTAGCATATTTTTTCACAGTAGCAGGATCGCTATAACTGACTCCATTGAGTTCGCCACCATAGAACTCAACAGTTACACCTACTTGTTCAACACTATACTTTGATTCTGCCCTTCTAAAAGGAACGTCGGCTCTCACAATTCCGTCTCCATCTACCAAAACTACCGGGAATGTTTCAAAAAAAGTAGGCATACGACGTACAAAAAGCTCGCGACCTTCTTTATCTCTAAAGATGGGGTGTCCTAACCATCCAACAGCTATTCCATCCCCGTTGTCCATTGAGCCTGCTCTGAATAATCCCCCCTTTGCCGGATTATTACCAATGTAATCATAAAAAGCTAATTTTTCGGGAATTTTAGACCAAGCTTCCGATAAACTCAGATTTTCGGCTAGTGCTGCACCAACTCTTCGATATATTTCTTGCTGAAAGTATCCCTGATCCCACTGATAACGAGTGGGACCAAATAATTCGATTGGGGTAGTTGCTGACCCATACCACATGGTTCCAGCAACAACGAAAGCTGCAAAAAAAACAGCAGCGATACTGCTGGAAAGTACAGTTTCAATATTGCCCATACGTAATCCTTTGTATAGACGTTGAGGCGGACGAACACTAAGATGAAATAGACCCGCTAATATGCCCAATGTACCCGCTGCAATATGATGAGAGGCTATTCCTCCCGGAACAAAAGGATCAAAACCCTCTGCGCCCCATGCTGGATTTACAGATTGTACTTTTCCAGTTAGCCCATAAGGATCGGACACCCATATTCCAGGACCATACAAGCCTGTTACATGAAATGCGCCAAAGCCAAAGCAAGCCAACCCTGAGAGAAATAAATGAATTCCAAAGATCTTGGGCAAATCCAAAGAAGGTTTTCCCGTACGTTCATCACAGAATATTTCTAGGTCCCAATACACCCAATGCCAGATAGCTGCTAAGAAGCACAAGCCAGAAAATACGATATGCGCTCCTGCCACACCTTCATAACTCCAAATACCCGGATTCGTTATAGTTCCTCCTGAAATACTCCACCCACCCCATGAATTGGTTATTCCTAAACGAGTCATGAAGGGTATAACGAACATACCCTGTCTCCACATTGGATCAAGAACAGGGTCAGAGGGATCAAAAACTGCTAATTCGTATAGAGCCATCGAGCCAGCCCAACCAGAAACTAAAGCCGTATGCATTATATGGACAGAAAGCAATCGGCCGGGATCATTCAATACGACAGTATGAACACGATACCAAGGTAAACCCATGGAAATACCCCTTTTTATCAAATAAAAAAAAAATGGACACTATGTAACTTTATCGCATTGGAAAAGACTATACTATTATGTTATGCACCTAACCTTTTCAGTAGATTCTGTATGAGAAAAGGTTAATATTTATTCCGTTCCATTGAAAATAACGGAACAATTCTGTTCGTAAGAACAAAGAGAGGCAGATCTATTCTATACCCGATAAGTACCAATACGCAATGGGGCTTGGTCCCCCTTTTTGGGGAACGAACGCATAAATACTTGTTTATCATTCAAATGATCGACCCGTTCATGAAAATTTTTTCTTTATTCATTCTGTCTTCTTCTATCAATCTTCCATACAATCTATGTATAAAATAGACTAAAAAAAAAAAAATGATGAAGACAATAAACCATTGGTACGTTTCCATATTAAAGCGAAGTATAGTACTTAACTTTTTTTCTTTAATTTAATGCCCATTGGTGTTCCAAAAGTACCTTTTCGGAATCCTGGAGAGGAAGATGCAGTTTGGGTTGACGTATAGTGCGACTTGTCAGACATATTGGGTCATATGGGGTTTACCCGTTCTCTCCCCCGATGGGGATATCCTCTGTTTCGCCCAAGAAATATTGATTGAACATCAATCATTCGGAGCGTGAAGTGCAATAGATCAATATTATAAATTAGAATAATTTATGGTTAACTTGGAACGATAAAATAAAGTATCCAGGCTCCGTTCAAAAAATATCAAATTGTGAATGAATATATATATGATTACTGCTTGTATCATAAATATTCTATCTTATGCTTACTATTAGGAGTGATCTTAACCTGCTATTCAATGGAATAGTATGATGAATACATCGAATAGTTAGAGAGAAAGCATGAAAGAAACGGATTTTGAAAAAAAAAAATAAGCATAGAAAAAGAAGCGGTACTGAGATCATTTGCCCTATATGTACAAATAGAATTCGGACAGATCTTTACCCGGAGTAGAACACGAACCTAAAAGAATTGAAAGAGCCCATTCAGGAACAAGAAAATGACATCGTGATTTAAATCTCGATGAAACAATACATCAATGGGAGGTTAGTTCAATAAGTTCAGTAAATTTTTTTATAGGGAAAGGGGCCAAAACCCATGTTTTTTGAAGAATAGAATAAAAGCCTTCATTAGAAAAACCTGTTACAAAAAAAGAAATAAGACTGGAATTGACACATTGATTGATTCGTTTTTCGCGATTTTTTGAACCGTATGCATCCAAAGGTGCACGTACGGTTCATAGGGGATACAATTTTGTCCTAATCAACCGACTTCATCGAGAAAGATTACTTTTTTTAGGCCAAGAGGTTGATAGCGAGATCTCGAATCAACTTGTTGGCCTCATGGTATATCTCAGTATAGAAGACAATACTAGGGATTTTTATTTGTTTATAAACTCTCCCGGCGGATGGGTAATACCGGGGATAGCCATTTATGATACTATGCAATTTGTGCCACCCGATGTACATACAATATGTATGGGGTTGGCTGCTTCAATGGGATCTTTCATTCTGGTTGGGGGAGAAATTACCAAACGTCTAGCATTCCCTCACGCTTGGCGCCAATGAGTTTTTATTTGAAAAAAAAAAGACTATGCCTTCGCCATATTCAAATATGAATAATTATGAATAATCGAATATGAAAAATTAAGTAATAATAGCATGGCACTTTGAGTTCGATATGAACAAAACATTATTGTTTTTCATAACATGAGATTTTGTATCGAGATAGTAGTATGAAATAAAGGTTATTTCCGATTTGATCTTGTGTGTCGGGAAGACATTTTAGCGTCACAAATCATTTTTCTTCCACACCAGAAGCCTTTTCTAATATTTATGAAAGAAAGAGAAGAGTACGAAAATTAAAAAAAAAAACACACACAATATTATTTTTCCTTATTTGGTCGTATCAGAAAGACACTTTGGGATTGCTAAATCACAGACGAAATAATAAAGCAACAGAATCATCATAGTATTTTTTTTTTTTTTTTTTTCACCCTTACAAAAAGAAGGATGGTAAATAGATTATTCAACGATCTAATTGGACCGGATGGGGGGTAGTCAATTCTATTGCAGAGCCGTATGCAACGCACAAAATATGCCTGTACGGTTGTTCAATTCTATTTATTTTTTCTTTTTTTTTATCCCTTTACTTTATTTAACCTCATCATGCGAGATAGAAGAACCATTAATGATGTTATATCAATATCATCAGGGTTATGATTCACCAACCCGCTAGTTCTTTTTATGAGGCACAAGCGGGGGAATTTATCCTGGAAGCAGAAGAACTGCTGAAACTTCGCGAAACCATCACAAAGGTTTATGTACAAAGAACGGGCAACCCTTTGTGGGTTGTATCCGAAGACATGGAAAGGGATGTTTTTATGTCGGCAACAGAAGCCCAATCTCATGGCATTGTTGATCTTGTGGCGGTCGAAAATGAAAATACTGGGGATTTAGTGTAAATCCATGATTTCATTCCATTTCAAACCATAATTCGAATTTTCCGCAATTTGATATTGAATCGAATAAATTCATAATCATCAATCATAAATAAATAAGGTTAAGATGGATCTAAACCAAACCATTCTATAATAGAATTCTATATATACGATATGCCAACTATTAAACAACTTATTAGAAACACAAGACAGCCAATAAGAAATGTCAGGAAATCTCCCGCTCTTCGAGGATGTCCTCAGCGTCGAGGAACATGTACTAGGGTGTATGTGCGACTCGTTCAGATCATAAGCTCGAACAAATGAGACAATTTTTCCAGTATCAATGATTAATACCAATGAATAGGATAAATAGAGTGGAAGAGCGCCATTTACTATCTCAAAATGAAGATCTATCATATACCTATATTGTTGTGTATGGAATTTTTTTTTTTTATGGTTTCCATTGGTGCAAATCCAATCACCTCGATTTGAGATGAGAAGCAATTCCCCATTGGTAGCAAATGGTTATCCATTAAGCGGAGGAAATGGTAGTATAAGAAGCAAAAGGGTTATGCTCCTATTCTTGAAAGAACGGACTAACAGGGTCAGCTACCTAGCCAACTTTCATAATTAAATGCCGTCACTGTATGGATAGCTCTTATTGTGAAAAGGCCTATTACTATATAATTGATGTGATGGGTAGAGCCAAAGAGTGTGAACCATACAAGTTAACAATACCATTTGATTAAATGATAGACGAGGCTCCGGTGTATAGAGAGGGCCTTACCGTTTAAGAAGTAACCATAGAGACGATGGAACCCACTATTTTGTATTTACTATCAGTAGAATTTATTATTTCCAGGTGAACTAAATGTCTGGCCCGGAAAGAATAAAAAATCGTGGTTGGGAAGGTTATAGTAGCAAAAGCCATTGGAATTTATATTTTATATATCGGAATAATCCGTTTTGTTATGGGGGGAACAAATAATGACTGAAAGAAGAGAATTCAATTAGTTATTCATTAAAGTTTAATTTGATTCAATGACCAGAGTTAAACGAGGATATACAGCTCGGAGACGTCGAACAAAAATTCGTTTATTTGCATCAACTTTTAGAGGGGCTCATTCAAGACTTACTCGAACGATTACTCAACAGAAAATGAGAGCTTTGGTTTCCTCTCATCGAGATAGAGGCAAGCAAAAGAGAAATTTTCGTCGTTTGTGGATCACTCGGATAAATGCAGTAACTCGCGAAAATAAAGTATTCTATAATTATAGTAGATTAATACACAATTTGCACAAGGGGCAATTGCTTATTAATCGTAAAATACTTGCGCAAATAGCTATATCAAATAAGAATTATCTTTACGCGATTTCCAATAAGATCATCGATCAAATAAAGGAAATTATAATTATGAAGTAATATACAAGAATGATTGAACAAGAATTACCCGGAGAATGAACTCCGGGAAGATAGAATAAAAAAAAAAATGTTTTTTATTCCCCCATTTTTCTTTCTTATAACACAAGAATCAAACCTGGATTCTAGGCTTTTTCCAACAAAACATCAATCTGAGCGTGAGTTACGATTGGAGTTTTGAGTCAATTGAGGAATATGTCTATTTATTTCTGGCTCTGGGACCAGTCGTTCTAGGGATTGACTCGGCTCTCTCAAATTGTTTCTCATTATTAAGAAAAGGTAACGAAGATAAAATACGAGCTTGTTTTATAGCAATAGTAATTAATCGTTGTTGTTTTAAGGTCAATCTATTCACCCGTCTAGATAATATTTTTCCTTGTTCACTAATAAATCGACTAATTAAACTCATGTTTCTATAATCAATTCGATCCCCCGATCCAATTGGGGGCAAACGCCTACGAAAAGATAGCTTGGATTTACGAAAAGGTTGCTTAGATTTATCCATGGTTTATTCCTTATCTCTAAAATTCGATTTCTTTATTCATTTTTATTCATTTAAGATCCCGCCGAAATGGGGTTTGGTTTGTATAATTTATATGTATAATTTGTATTATGTATTTATTATATATAAATATTATTAATTATAATTATATTTTATATTATTATATTTATATTATTATAATCTATATTATCTATATTATTATATGTTTGTGTTTGTTAAAATATGTTAAAATTAAATTATATGTTAAATATGTTAAGATGTTAATTAATATTAAGGTGTTAAGTTCTTCCTCTTTCTTTTCTGCTCTTTGGATTGGAATGGAAAGATCGCACACACGTTTTGTTCGATCTATTTCTTTATTTCCCCATGAATCGTATGCTTGTGACAATAGCGACAAAATTTTCTCAATTCTAATCGACTGGGTGTATTGTGCCGATTCTTTTGAGTAATATATCTAGAAATACCCGGCGATTCTTTATTGACACCATTTCGGACACAACAACTAGTACATTCCAAAATAACTCTGACTCTGACATCTTTACCCTTGGCCATAACCCCCCTTTCCTTTGGATTTTGGATCGACTTAACTTAATTTTTCTATTTTCGATCCGAAAATAAAAAGAAAAGAACAAAAAAAAAATAAATAGAAGTTACTAACTCGAAATTCAATTTCTAAAGATTTCATTGTAATTAATATTAATTCATATTTCATATATTAAATATTATTAAATATTAATTTATTAATTTATTTTATATAGAATATTAATTTAATAGAGTAATAATTAAATAATACAATTTTTTTCTAACTATAAATTATTCCTACCCTAATCCCATTATTTCATTTATGTATCTTCTTTCTATGCTATGATTTCGTGGAGCCTCCCCTAGACCCGCATTTGCATTTATGTTCTCAAAAATTCGGTTTTAGATCCACTTTTTACTGAGATTCAATACATTTAGAATAATATCTCTAATTTTTTTTTTTTTTTTTTTCATTTTTTCACATATCAATAACTAGAATGAAAAAAAGGGAAATGACAAGGCGTCTGGGAATAAACGATTAATCTCTATCAATAGGCCCGCTAAAGAGCCAAACCATAGAGTAGCTAACACGGGCGCCGTGGAGAGATATGTTTTTATATCTTGCATTGAAAATCCTCCTTCTTTATTGTTTATTGTAAAAAATAGACATATATTATATGGTCAGATGACCTAATTCAAGATCATTTGTATTTTATTTATTTTTAGCAGAATTCCTAAGTAAAATAGATATGTACAATGAACCAGTAGACGTTCTTGTCCCTAAAAAAGAAAAGATGACCTCTTCTTTCTGAGCATTATTGAGAAATATTCATTTTTTTTTTACGTTAAGTTTCTGATGTATATATCAGATATATTAAGTAAAATTCTAAATAAAATTATTTTTATTTATATTATTATTATATAGTTATATTTAGTTATATTCGAAATTATTATATAAATTATATGAAAAAAAAAGAAGAAATGGGAAAAAAAAAAATGATATTGTCATTGTATATAAATGAGGGATAAAATAACAATGTGGAAAACAAAACAAGGATTTTATACAATGACATTGTACAAAAATTTTGAAAAGGGATGTAGCGCAGCTTGGTAGCGCGTTTGTTTTGGGTACAAAATGTCACGGGTTCAAATCCTGTCATCCCTACCTATTACTTCTCCTACGGGCAGTAACGGGAGATTAATCGATCTCGATTAAAATTGGATATAATCTTTCATTTTTGCATAGATATACTATATCTATCAACTATATCTATCAAGATATTTTTGGGTACAAAAAAAATCCTTTTCTTTACAGTTGTATCCCCTGTCATAAGAAAGCGCTCTTAGTTCAGTTCGGTAGAACGTGGGTCTCCAAAACCCGATGTCGTAGGTTCAAATCCTACAGAGCGTGATTCTGTTTATGTTATGTCGAATGTCGAATCACATACAATAAAATAACTTAATAAACTTGAATTTGACCCTCCTGCAAAGAGGAGGAGGTCAATAAAAAAAAAATATATATATTATTCAATTACAGGTCCAATTGATCACCACGTCTGTATTGTAAATATGCAGTTACGAATAATCCTGCCAAAGTAATAGGGATTAGA